TGATTCTAGGTTATGTTTCAGGAAAGATCCGACGTAGTTTTATACGGATATTGCCAGGAGATAAAGTAAAAATTGAAGTAAGTCGTTATGATTCAACCAGAGGACGTATAATTTATCGACTCCGAAACAAGGATTCAAAAGATTAGGTAGTTTTTATTCAATATGATTCGAGATAAAAAATTTCAAGAAACTTATTTTCTACCAAGAATTAGATTCAGAATTAAGATAAGGAATGACAACTATGAAAATAAGAGCTTCCGTTCGTAAAATTTGTGAAAAATGTCGACTAATCCGTAGACGGGGGCGCATTAGAGTAATTTGTTCCAACCCGAGACATAAACAAAGACAAGGATAAGCAGGCTTAACTAAAAGGCCCAGCGTACAAATAAAGAATGGATTTGACATGAAATGGATATATCCATATATTTCTGACTCATATTTATGAGATGATACAATATGGCAAAAGCTATACCGAGAACCGGTTCACGTAGAAATGTACGTATCGGTTCACGTAAAAGTGCACGGAAAATACCAAAGGGAGTTATTCATGTTCAAGCAAGTTTTAATAATACCATTGTCACGGTTACAGATGTACGGGGTCGGGTGGTTTCCTGGTCCTCGGCAGGTACTTGTGGATTCAAGGGTACGAGAAGGGGGACGCCCTTTGCCGCTCAAACTGCAGCAGCAAATGCTATTCGTACAGTCGTAGATCAAGGTATGCAACGAGCAGAAGTCATGATAAAAGGTCCCGGTCTCGGAAGAGACGCCGCATTACGAGCTATTCGTAGAAGTGGTATACTATTAACTTTTGTACGGGATGTAACCCCTATGCCACATAATGGCTGCAGACCTCCTAAAAAAAGACGTGTGTAGAAATGAAGAGTGAACAAATTTCAAGAGAAACAAGAGAAATAAATAATTCAATCAAATAAAATAAAAAATATTTTTACTATGGTTCGAGAGAAAGTAACAGTATCTACTCGGACACTACAGTGGAAGTGTGTTGAATCAAAAACAGACAGTAAACGTCTTTATTATGGGCGCTTTATTCTGTCTCCACTTATGAAAGGACAGGCCGACACAATAGGTATTGCGATGCGAAGAGCTTTGCTTGGAGAAATAGAAGGAACATGTATCACACGTGTAAAATCTGCGAACGTCCCCCACGAATATTCTACTATAACGGGTATTCAAGAATCGGTTCACGAAATTATAATGAATTTAAAAGAAATTGTATTGAGAAGTAATCTATATGGAACTTGTAACGCGTCTATTTGTGTCAGGGGTCCCGGATATGTAACTGCTCAAGATATCATCCTACCGCCTTATGTAGAAATCGTTGACAATACACAACATATAGCTAGCTTGATAGAACCGATTAATTTGTGTATTGGATTAGAAATCGAGAGAAATCGCGGATATCTTATAAAAATGCCACATAACTTTCAAGATGGAAGTTATCCTATAGATGCTGTATTCATGCCCGTTCGAAATGTGAATCATAGCATTCATTCTTATGGAAATGGGAATGGGAATGAAAAACAAGAGATACTATTTCTCGAAATATGGACAAATGGAAGTTTAACTCCGAAAGAAGCACTTCATGAAGCCTCCCAGAATTTGATTGATTTATTTATTCCCTTTTTATATAAGGAAGAAGAAAACTTACCCTTAGAGGACAATCAACACACGGCGCCTTTATCCCCCTTTACTTTTCACGATAAATTGGATAAAGTCAGAAAAAACAAGAAAAAAATAGCATTGAAATCGATTTTTATTGATCAATCCGAATTGTCTCCCCGGGTTTATAATTGCCTCAAAAGGTCCAATATATATACATTATTGGACCTTTTGAATAACAGTCAAGAAGATCTTATGAAAATTGAAGATTTTCGCCTAGAAGATGTAAAACAGATATTCGGCATTCTAGAAAAACATCTCGCAATTGGTTTACTAAAAAAGAACTTTTAAATCTATTTCTATCGGATATTGGATTTAATTCAGATATCTTTATTAAGATATAAGGTTTAAATCTGTAGCACATTTCATATATTCAAAAGAAATGGAGAATTTTATTGAATAGCTGTATCTAGGGAGAATTCGCTTTGTAGCAACTATGCCCTAGATACGCACGTCGTGTTATTTCACAATTGAATCAAATTAAAAAAGACCTAAAGTTAGGGATTTATCAATAGGTAATGTTGCACCAATACCCAACCAAAGAGCAACTGTGGTACCAATCAAAAAGACGGTTGTCGCTACTGGACGGCGAAATGGATTTTGGAATTTATTAACATTCTCTAAAAAGGGTACTGTTAATAATCCCGCGGGTACTGAAACCATTAAAAGAACACCCAATAATTTATTGGGCACTGTACGAAGTATTTGAAATACGGGAAAGAAATACCATTCAGGTAATATTTCCAAAGGGGTTGCGAATGGATCTGCCGGTTCACCAATCATTGATGGTTCTAGAACCGCTAAGCCTACGGTACATGCA